TTGAATTATATGTAATGATCAATAAATTAAGTTGAATTCTATATCTACACATACCAAAAACATAGAAAAATCCGAATACCAATCTAATCGATTCTATAGATATTTGGGCTAGAGTTGACAAACAAACAAAACCAGCAATATACTTTATTAGTATCGCATAGAAATCTAAATGGGGCGTGGCCAAGTGGTAAGGCAACGGGTTTTGGTCCCGCTATTCGGAGGTTCGAATCCTTCCGTCCCAGAACATATATATTCTCTGACAATATAGATTGCTTTTTTAACAATGTTCTGTTTAAAATCGAAATGTTAGCTGGAATGTGATTGTTGTTTCTGATTTTTTTCTTCGATGAATCGTTTTTTTTTTCAAAAACTGAATCGAGATACGAAAGAATCCATATTCCCTATCTCATATTCTCTACCCCCTAAATTAGCCTAATTAGATTCAATTTTCTTTTTTGTAGATTTCTTGACTTTTCGCCAAGAGGGGGTTTTTGGTACTAATTCAATTCACTAAGTCTCTTAATTCTTAATCAATGAGGTAGGCTAAAATAGAAAAAAAAGGGGCAAAAACTGGACTTAATCTGGGCTTGTTTGGCTTTGTGCCCAGACAGCTCGCATTTCGTAAAAATAAAAAAGACTAGGACATCCCCTTCTTTTGATTTATGCTGCATCAGTCCCATAGAATGGGGTAGATAGGAGTTAATCAGTGATGGGAAGGCGTTCATTTCAATATCTATAAACAGTGACAATTGCTCAGTCTATTTGATCGAATTGATAGATACGAAACCCTCCCCATTCTTTGGATTTTATCAATCAGATGAAAAAAAAAAAAGACTTATCTTTTTTCCTAAGATGATCAAAAGTTATTTTTAACTATCAAATTTTCTTGGAATAATGATGTCGAGAGGGGAACTTTCGAAATTGATTCGAAATTTCGAAAGAGAAATAGTTTAAATCATTCCTTAGAAGCTGAATCTTTCTCTCCTATTAAGTCACGTGAAGATGCAGAATCAAAAAGAATTCGTTTATTCGTCTTATTTTATTTATATAAATAAATTATTTATTATATATATTTATTAATTAATATTATAATGTTAGACAATTTAATATTAGCGATGGGGTCTTACTAAGACTTCTTCAGAAAAATATTTATTCATTATCTATAGTATTATTTATATCTATAGACTATAGATATAGAAGATATAGAAAATACTTTAGATTATGGTGTTTATACATCAGCCCAACCAATGACTATTCATGATTCCATAATTGAATCAATTCCATACCGGTTCTTAGAGGAATGTTATGGTAAAACTTCGTTTGAAACGATGTGGTAGAAAGCAACGTGCGACTTGAAGGACACGATCCGTTGTGGATTTGTACATCCACCATTTTTTGTAGGAATGAAGGTGCTCTTAGCTCGACATCATGGGTTCTGTTTCACTAGAACCCCTCGTTTTTTGTTGTCTTGGAATGTAAATAGTCCATGATGGAGCTCGAGTAGAAAGTATTAATTTATTTCTCGGGGCAAGGGTCTAGGGTTAATGCCAATCAATAAAAAAATTGAAACAACTTCGTAAATATATCTTAGGTATGGAAATCGAAAGAATCCAATTCGAGCAAGTTTAAAATGAAAAAATTTATTGGAATTGATCAAACTTTTTCGATCCAAAGTGTTTCACGAGGGAATCCATCATCTTGTAGGATTCTTTCATAAAAATCGCAAAAAGGGTATGTTGCTGCCATTTTGAAAGGATTAAAAAGCACCGAAGTAATGTCTAAACCCAATGATTTAAAATAAAACAAAGATAAAGGATCCCAGAACAAGGAAACACCTTTTTAATTGTCTTAATAACTGGATCAGACTGAAGAATCCGATTTTAAACGAGACAAACAAAAAAGGAGGAAAGACCGCTCAATAAATGAAAGTGCCGAAAGATTTTCCTTTGAACTGTTTGAAAGTTATCCAACTTGAGTTATGAGAGTATGAATGGTTTCTTTTTCATTTTAAGGAAGAACGAAGAAAAAAAGACTTAGATCTTTAATTGCTTTGATCATTTTATGGATCCAGTTGTCATTTCTTAGATAGAATTCCATACAGAGACAAAACTTCGAATCAATCATTTTTCTCGAGCCGTACGAGGAGAAAGCTTCCTATACGTTTCTAGGGGGGGTGTTGTTCATCTACATCTATCCCAATGAGCCGTCTATCGAATCGTTGCAATTGATGTTCGATCCCGAAGAGAAGGAAAAGATCTTCAGAAAGTGGGTTTTTATGATCCGATAAAGAATCAAACTTATTTAAATGTTCCTGCTATTTTATATTTCCTTGAAAAAGGGGCTCAACCTACAGAAACTGTTCAGGATATTTTAAAGAAGGCAGAGGTTTTTAAGGAACTTCGTCTTAATCAACCGAAATTCAATTAAGGAAATAAATTAAGGAAATACAAAAAAGGGGGTAGTGATTTGTATATAACTTTGTATGACTTTTCTCTTCTAT